TATGGACACCCTAATATTCTTGCAGAATTTATAGCCGGACAATTAAAAAATAGAGTGTCATTCCGCAAAGCAATGAAAAAAGCTATTGAATTAACCGAACAAGCAGGTACAAAAGGAATTCAAATACAAATTGCAGGGCGTATCGACGGAAAAGAAATTGCACGTGTCGAATGGATCAGAGAAGGTAGGGTACCTCTACAAACCATTAGGGCTAAAATTGATTACTGTTCCTATACAGTTCGAACTATCTATGGGGCTTTAGGTATCAAAATTTGGATATTTGTAGACGAGTAATAATAAAACCTTTACTTAAACTTATCTTTAGGTCTATCAGTTAATAGAACAAAAAAAATTCTTTCATTCTTTTTTGTCTGTTAAATCAAAACAAAAACAAATAATTCTATAAGGTTGAATAAAGATTCCATTAATTATTTGATTCGATATAATTATAATTGCTATGCTTAGTGTGTGACTCGTTAATTTTTTTAGGGTTCGATTCAAAAAAAAAAAGACCAGCCCATAGTATGAACTAATAACCAACTCATCGTTTCGCATTATCTGGATATAAAGAAACAGTCGAGATATGATATATTGGTCATATCATTGTAGCAACTGAAATCTTTTTTAGATAAAAAAAAGAAAAACCAATTTTATTCTGAGTTGCGAAAGAATAAAAGGAAAGTATATAGATAAATGGAAGGGTGAGAGAAAGAGAGAAAAAAAAATCTATGATATAGAATTCCAATATGTAAGGTCGATGATTCATCTCATAAAGGGAAATGTAATAAAGCATTAATACTAATTGATCCCTAATTAAACAAAATAAAATCGTTCTTATAGACTTATAGAATAGAACAAAAAAATCAAGAGCCCCGAGTCAATAAAGACTGAGAGTATTGACTCAAGAACAAATTTCATTTAGGGGCTCCGTTGTAGAATCCAGACCTAACCATTAATCGCGAAGCGATGGGAACGACAGAACCCCTGATTGCATAAGATTCTATTGAAAACGAATCCTAATGGTTCATTGGGTAGGATGGCGGAATGAACTAGGAACTCATTTATTCTGAAAAATCGTGTCATGAATTAATCCTAAAATAAAAGTAATGCCATGCACTAATCCGATAAACTGAATATTAAATAAAGTAAATATTCGCCCGCGAAAATCTTTCTTTTTTGGATTTCAAAATTGTAGTCGATCCAATATCTAATATTATAATATAAAAGCAAAACAAACTACAGATTCGTTATAACCTTATAATAAAAATAAAACAAAATTTTATTTTTTATAATTATCAATCGAATGTATGTTTAGTTATATCTAAAAAAAAAAGATATATCAATTTCTAATAAATTATCAAAGACTCTCATGATTCAATATATTATTTAATTTATTAAATACATGTATATTATTTTATAATCGTTAATCGTTTCGTTCGTGAGGAGCTGGATGAGAAGAAAATCTCATGTCCAGTTCTGTAGTAGAGATGGAAGTAATAAATAACCATCAACTATAACCCCAAAAGAACCCGATTCCGTAAACACCATAGAGGAAGACTGAAAGGAATATCTTATCGAGGTAATCGTATTTGCTTCGGTAGATATGCCCTTCAAGCGCTTGAACCTGCTTGGATCACATCTAGACAAATAGAAGCAGGACGACGAGCAATGACACGAAACGCACGCCGCGGCGGAAAAATATGGGTACGTATATTTCCAGACAAACCCGTTACAGTAAGACCTACAGAAACACGTATGGGTTCAGGAAAAGGATCTCCCGAATATTGGGTAGCTGTCGTTAAACCAGGTAGAATACTTTATGAAATGAGCGGAGTACCAGAAAATATAGCTAGAAAGGCTATTTCAATAGCGGCATCCAAAATGCCTATACGAACTCAATTCATTATTTCAGGATAGGAATGTAGAACCAAAAGAAAGAGGTTTTTCGGATGAAAAAAACCAATTGCAGGTTTCTTTATTTTGTTTTGAATAAACAATATTTCTTTTTTTTTTTACTGAGCCCTTTGCTTTGCCCTTGCATTGAAAAAACAGATAAAAAACGATATGATTCAACCTCAAACCCATTTGAATGTAGCGGATAACAGCGGAGCCAGAAAATTGATGTGTATTCGAATCATAGGAGCTAGTAATCGACGATATGCTAAGATCGGTGACGTTGTTGTTGCTGTAATCAAGGAAGCAATACCAAATACACCGCTAGAAAGATCAGAAGTGATCAGAGCCGTAATTGTACGTACTTGTAAAGAACTAAAACGCGACAATGGTATGATAATACGATATGATGACAATGCTGCGGTTGTTATTGATCAAGAAGGAAATCCAAAAGGAACTCGAATTTTTGGCGCAATCGCCCGGGAATTAAGACAATTAAATTTCACTAAAATAGTTTCGTTAGCACCCGAAGTATTATAAGATGAGACCATAATAGAGCTTATAGTATTTGAATGAAATTGATTAATTTAGTAGATTGTTTGTGGTTCACGTATATGCCTTTAATATTTCATAAATATTTAATAATTCAAAAAAAAAAAAAAGAGCATGTTGATTATATCAATTAGATCAAAATTCGAGGACAACAAAAATCTTAGTTTCTTATGAGTAAAGACACTATTGCTAACATACTAACTTCTATACGAAATGCTGACATGAATAAAAAAAGAACAGTTCGAATACCATATACTAACATCACTGAAAACATTCTTAAAATCCTTTTACGAGAAGGTTTTATTGAAAACATGAGGAAACATCAGGAAAGCAACAATCTTTTTTTGGTTTTAACCCTACGACATAGAAGGAAAAGGAATAGGAAAGGACCAGATAAAACTGTTTTAAATTTAAAACAGATCAGTCGACCCGGTCTACGAATCTATTATAATTATCAACGAATCCCAAGAATTTTAGGAGGGATGGGGATTGTAATTCTTTCTACTTCTCGAGGTATAATGACAGACAAAGAAGCTCGACTAGAAAGAATCGGTGGAGAAATTTTGTGCTATATATGGTAATCTTTTATGATATACGAATTATATTATAGAACTTTTATATGTGTGAAAAAAGGGTAGGTTTCTAATATTATGCCTCACACATTAGTTGATACCTCAAGTGAAAGAACAAAAAAAGACTCATTAAGGTTTAATTTCTGAATCACTTCCCAATGGTATTAGTGATTAGGTGATTTTATAAATTTCAACATTCATTTCATGGAGATACAATTCAAAATTCAAAATTTCAAGAAACTTATTTTCTTCCAATAAAGAGATTCAGAATTAAGTTAAGGAATGACAAATATGAAAATAAGAGCCTCCGTCCGTAAAATTTGTGAAAAATGTCGACTGATCCGTAGGCGAGGACGAATTATAGTAATTTGTTCCAACCCAAAACATAAACAAAGACAAGGATAGAGAATTTTTAGAAAAAAGGGGGGAAGGGAACTCCATAAATCTAAAGGACCCAATGTTCAAATAAATAAAAATAAATAAAAGCTCTGTTTTGATGTCAAATGGATATATCCATATATCTCTGGCTTAGATTTATGAGATGGCAAAACCTATACCAAGAATTGGTTCACGTAAGAATAGACATATGAGTTCACGTAAAAATGCCCGTAGAATACCAAAGGGAGTTATTCATGTTCAAGCAAGTTTCAACAATACTATTGTGACTGTTACAGATGTACGGGGGCGGGTAATTTCTTGGTCCTCCGCCGGTACTTGTGGATTCAAGGGTGCAAGAAGAGGAACACCTTTTGCCGCTCAAACCGTAGCAGGAAATGCTATTCGGGCAGTAATGGATCAAGGTATGCAACGAGCAGAAGTCATGATAAAGGGCCCCGGTCTCGGAAGAGATGCGGCATTAAGGGCTATTCGTAGAAGTGGTATACTATTAAGTTTCATACGAGACGTAACCCCTATGCCACATAATGGATGCAGGCCCCCTAAAAAAAGACGTGTGTAAAACTAAACATTGAAAATATTTCAAGAGAAATAAATAATTCAATGATTTGATCAAATAATATTACTATGGTTCAAGAGAAAGTAACAGTATCTACTCGGCCACTACAGTGGAAATGTGTTGAATCAAGAGCAGACAGTAAACGTCTTTATTATGGACGCTTTATTCTGGCTCCACTTATGAGAGGACAAGCCGATACAATAGGCATTGCGATGAGAAGAGCTTTGCTTGGAGAAATAGAAGGAACATGTATCACACGCGTAAAATTCGAGAAACTACCACATGAATATTCTACCATAATCGGTATTCAAGAATCCGTACATGAAATTTTAATGAATTTGAAAGAAATTGTATTGAGAAGTAATCTATATGGAACTCGTGATGCGTCTATTTGTGTCAAGGGTCCCCGATATGTAACTGCTCAAGATATCATCTTACCACCTTCCGTGGAAATCGTTGATAATACACAGCATATAGCTAACCTAACAGAACCAATAACTTTGTGTATTGAATTACAAATCAAGAGGGATCGCGGATATCGTATAAAAACGCCAAATAACTTTCAAAATGGAAGTTATCCTATAGATGCTGTATTCATGCCTGTTCGAAATGCAAATCATAGTATTCATTCTTATGTGAATGGAAATGAAAACCAAGAAATACTTTTTCTCGAAATATGGACAAATGGAAGTTTAACTCCTAAAGAAGCACTTCATGAGGCCTCCCGAAATTTGATTGATTTATTTATTCCCTTTTTCCATGCAGAAGAACATTTAGAAAACAATCAACACAAAGGTACTTTACCCCTTTTTAATTTTCATGGTAGATTAGCTAAACCAAGGAAAACGAAAAAAGAAAAAGCATTGAAATATATTTATATTGACCAATCAGAATTGACCCCCAGGGTCTATAATTGTCTGAAAAGGTCTAATATCAATACATTTTTAGACCTTTTGAATAACAGTCAAGAAGAACTTATGAAAATGAAAGATTTTACGATAGAAGATGTAAAACATATATTGGACGTT